ATGCAACGATGACTATTCTCTACAAATCATAAAGATATTGGTACATTATATTTTATCTTTGGTGCTTGAGCTGGCATGGTAGGTACATCATTAAGACTAATTATCCGAGCAGAACTTAGACAACCAGGAAGACTTATTGGTAATGATCAAATTTATAATGTAGTGGTTACAGCCCACGCTTTCGTAATAATTTTCTTCATAGTTATACCAATTATGATTGGCGGATTTGGCAATTGACTTGTCCCACTTATACTAGGAGCACCAGATATAGCTTTCCCCCGTATAAATAACATAAGATTTTGATTACTTCCCCCATCTCTCTCTCTTCTTCTTACCAGAAGTATAGTAGAAAGAGGAGTTGGTACAGGATGAACCGTTTATCCCCCCTTAGCTGCAGCTATTGCTCATGCAGGAGCATCGGTAGACTTGGGGATCTTTTCTCTTCACTTAGCTGGTGTTTCATCTATTCTAGGAGCAGTAAACTTTATAACAACTGTAATCAACATACGATCCCATGGAATAACAATAGACCAAATACCTCTGTTTGTATGAGCAGTCTTTATTACTGCTATTCTTTTATTATTGTCTCTCCCGGTTCTAGCAGGAGCTATTACAATACTACTAACTGACCGTAATTTAAATACGTCCTTCTTTGACCCAGCAGGAGGAGGAGATCCTGTCCTTTACCAACACCTCTTCTGATTTTTTGGTCACCCAGAAGTATATATTTTAATCTTACCAGCATTTGGTATAATTTCCCATATTGTTAGACAAGAGTCTGGGAAAAAAGAATCCTTTGGAACACTAGGTATGATTTATGCTATATTAGCTATCGGAATTTTAGGATTCGTAGTTTGAGCTCATCATATATTTACAGTAGGAATGGATGTTGACACCCGAGCATACTTCACCTCTGCAACGATGATTATTGCTATTCCCACAGGGATTAAGATTTTTAGGTGATTAAGAACCCTCCACGGGTCTCAATTAAACTTTTCTCCATCTCTAATCTGAGCTTTAGGATTTATTTTCCTCTTTACCGTGGGGGGCTTAACTGGAGTTGTATTGGCAAACTCTTCAATTGATGTAATTTTACACGATACATATTATGTTGTAGCACATTTCCACTACGTGCTTTCTATAGGAGCTGTATTTGGAATTTTCGCTGGTATTGTTCACTGATTCCCACTTATAACAGGGCTATCACTAAATACTAAATGACTCAAAATACATTTTCTAGTAACATTTATTGGAGTGAACTTGACTTTCTTTCCACAACACTTTTTAGGACTAAACGGCATGCCTCGTCGATACTCTGATTACCCAGATGCATACGCTACATGAAATATTGTTTCTTCCCTGGGTTCAATAATTTCATTTGTTGCAGCACTAAGATTCCTTATAATCATCTGAGAAGCTTTCACAGCTAATCGAACAGTAATTTCAACCCCTTCACTACCATCTTCTATTGAATGAGAACACTCTTACCCACCAGCAGATCACTCTTATATAGAAATTCCACTAATTACTAACTTCTAAAATGGCAGATGATATGTATAGGATTTAAGCTCCTACTAAGAAATACTTATTTCTTTTAGAAGCCAATGGCAACATGAGCATACTTAGGACTCCAAGACAGTTCTTCACCTCTAATAGAACAATTAGTTTTTTTTCATGATCATATTATAATTGTATTAACGCTGATCGTTACTTTTGTAGGATACATTATAGCTACCTTATTCTTTAACTCCTTCATTAACCGTTATATACTAGAAAATCAACCTATTGAAATTATTTGAACTTCTATTCCAGCAGTTATCTTGATTTTTATTGCACTACCTTCCCTTCGGTTGCTTTACTTATTAGACGAAGTAAATTCACCTTCTCTTACTTTAAAAACAATCGGCCATCAGTGATACTGAAGATATGAATATTCAGACTTCCTCCACTTAGAGTTTGACTCTTACATGACCCCAGTTAATGAACTCAGAGACTCGGGGTTTCGGCTTTTAGATGTTGATAATCGAACCGTTCTCCCGCTAAATACTCAAGTTCGAATTTTAATTAGAGCCGCAGATGTAATTCATTCATGAACTGTACCGTCTCTCGGTGTTAAAGCTGATGCTATTCCAGGACGACTAAACCAAACAAGATTTATAATTAATCGACCAGGGTTATTTTATGGCCAATGTTCAGAAATCTGCGGAGCTAATCATAGATTCATGCCCATCGTAATTGAAAGAACCTATATTGACTCATTCTTAGACTGAATTTCCCTATCAACGGAAGAATAACTAGATGACTGAAAGGAAGTGTAGATCTTTTAAATCTAAAATAGTATTACGACTACTTCTAGTTAAGAAATTAGTTAAATTTATATAACATATGTCTGTCACGCATAAATTATCTGAAAGATATTTCTTAATGCCTCAAATAGCTCCTTTATACTGACTAATACTATTCTTTTTCTTTCTTCTAGTTCTCACACTATTCATTATGATGAACTATTTTATTAAACCTTTCGAAAAAAAAGACTATACTATGAAAAAATCTATTCCTACCTTTAAAATCTGAAGATTATAACTAATCTATTCTCAATTTTTGAACCCTCTTCCAGTATTTTCAGCCTATCAACTAATTGATTATCAACAATTTTAGGACTTATATTTATCCCTTTTATTTATTGAGCTTCCCCAGCTCGTTGATCAATATTATGGAGTAAGATTAATTCCACTTTACATAAGGAATTTAAAGCTCTTCTTTTACCATCTCATATTGGGTCTACAATATTGTTTGTATCACTTTTCTCCGTTATTGTGTTCAATAATTTTCTAGGTCTATTACCCTATGTATTTACTAGATCAAGGCATATAGTTATAACATTATCTTTGTCTCTACCATTATGATTTACACTAATGTTATTTGGATGAATTCAGCACACAAAACATATATTTGCACACTTAGTGCCCCAGGGAACTCCTTTTGCTCTTATACCATTTATAGTATTAATTGAAACAATTAGAAATGTCATTCGTCCTGGCACACTAGCTGTTCGTCTTGCCGCCAATATAATTGCAGGACACCTTTTACTTACCCTACTAGGGGGAACAGGCCCATCCTTATCAACACTCCTTGTAGTTCTACTTATCTCAGCTCAAATACTATTACTAATCCTAGAATCTGCTGTTGCAATTATTCAATCTTATGTATTTGCAGTGCTAAGAACTCTTTATACAAGAGAAATCAACTAATGACATCATCTCACGGCTTCCACCCATACCACCTAGTAGACATGAGACCATGACCACTTACCGGCTCAATTAGAGCTATAATACTAACTACAGGTCTCGTAAAGTGATTCCACCAATATAATATAAACCTCCTTATTTTAGGATTTATTACTACTGTTCTGACTATAATTCAGTGATGACGAGATGTAACACGAGAGGGGACTTACCAAGGACTCCACACTATTATAGTTATAAAAGGGCTTCGTTGAGGTATAATCTTATTCATTTTATCAGAGGTTCTATTTTTTTTCTCCTTTTTCTGAGCCTTCTTTCATAGAAGGCTATCACCAACTATTGAAATCGGTATATTTTGGCCGCCTCTCGGAATCCAACCATTTAATCCCTTCCAAATTCCCCTTTTAAATACAACTATCCTGCTTTCCTCAGGAGCCACAGTAACATGAGCACACCATGCAATTATAGAATCTAATCATAACCAAGCACTACAAAGATTAGGTTTAACTGTAATTTTAGGAGTTTACTTTACTCTTCTTCAAGCATTTGAATACATTGAAGCACCATTTACTATTGCCGACTCTGTATTCGGTTCAACTTTCTTTGTAGCAACTGGATTCCATGGTCTTCATGTGATTATTGGAACAACATTCCTTTCAGTATGTTTTGTCCGTTTATATAAATGTCATTTTTCATCTAATCATCATTTAGGATTTGAAACAGCTGCCTGATACTGGCATTTTGTAGACGTAGTGTGACTTTTCCTTTATATCTTTATCTATTGATGAGGAGGTTAACTTTTTTAGTATATAAGTATATCTGGCTTCCAACCAGAAGGACTAAAATGTTTAGAAAAAGTAATCTTCACTATTCTCTTAATATCAGCACTTACATTTATTATCTCTTTTGTAGTTATAATACTATCAAGGCTCCTAGCTAAAAAAACAATTATAGATCGAGAAAAGAATTCTCCTTACGAGTGTGGATTTGACCCCAAGGGGTCAGCTCGACTTCCGTTTTCCCTACGATTCTTTCTTATTGCTGTAATTTTTCTAATCTTTGACGTAGAGATTACATTATTACTGCCCATTGCTTCAACCTTTAACCTGACTAACATTTTTTCATGATTCTTTACAAGAATAACATTTTTATTCATCCTTCTCCTAGGGCTTTATTACGAATGATTGCAGGGAGCTTTAGAGTGGACATAATAAGACCATAGTCAATACTCATGACATATGAGTTGCATTCATAAGTAGTTAAATTTTAACTGGTTTTAACACCAATAATAGATTAGAAAGCGAATAATTGCATTTAGTTTCGACCTAACCCTTAGGCCCATAAGCCTTCTAATTTTGATAGAAACCAAAATAGAGGTATATCACTGTTAATGATAAAACTGAATTACTTATTCCTATCAAGAAGGGATATTGTGACAAGGCCGAAAGCTTCTAACTTTCCAACAAGCGGTTAAATTCCGTTTATATTCCTCGTTTCCATGGTGTATTATAACATATTGCATTTTCATTGCAAAGCTGAAAATATTTTTCTTGAAACCTATAAAAACTACTTAAAGTAAAAACTACATCTTAAACGCCACAAATTTATATTTTTCTTTAAACTATTTAAGTTATTCACAGGTAAGCTACCTCTTTTGTGGCTTCAACACAATATTCTTCACTATAAATTATGTAAATTAAATATAGGTAGAAAATAAAATAATTACTACCCTAACAATAAATATTTTTATAAATACTTTAATTCTATTTATTTGGAGTCCTACTAAAATATAAAACAATTTAAAAAAGAAATAATATAAACCCTGGCCACCTAAATATTCATACCAGCCTTTATCTATCAATTTTTCTATACTTTCTCCTCTTATTAAATAAACTTTCCTTACATTTTTAGTTCTTAAAAAAGGTATAAATCATATAGAACCTGATATTACCACAAATTTATAATTTCTTAAAGATTTAAGTTTATATCTTACATTAACCAAATTTATTATATAACCTAAAACTGCCCCTAGAATTCTGATAAGTATTACTATGCTTTTTATTAAAGCACTCAAACAAATCATGTAAGCCTCAGGGAATAGCAACCAAGACAAAATCGAACCTATAACTACTGCACTAAAACCTAATAAAGTCATTGAATTAACTATAATTTTGTCTCTATCCCTAACGTTTGTTAAAGATCTTAAATTAAAAGCCCCTCTTAATCTAAAGTATACTAAACGTAAAGTATAACTAACAGTTAAACCGGTAGCCATAATATATAAAATTATGGAAATAAAATTGATTCACCTCAAGAAAGCCACCTCTAAAATTATATCTTTAGAATAAAATCCCGCTAAAAAAGGAAATCCACATAAGGCAAGGTTTGCTACCATTATGTAAGAGACCCTTAAAGGTATAAATTTTACTAAACACCCTATATACCGAATATCTTGATAGCCTCTAACTCTATGAATTAGTACACCTGCACACATAAATAGTAAAGCTTTGAATAAAGCATGACTTAAAAGATGAAAAAAAGAAAGATCTGGATAACCTAAAGCCAAAATTCTAAGTATTACTCCTAATTGACTTAAAGTTGACAAAGCAATGATTTTTTTTAAATCATATTCAAAATTAGCGCCTAACCCTGCCATAAATATAGTTAGACAAGAAATAATTAACAATATTCTCTGAATTTTTGACCCCTCAAGAGCAGATCTAAACCGAATTATAAGATAAACCCCCGCCGTTACAAGAGTTGATGAATGCACTAGGGCCGAAACAGGCGTAGGTGCAGCTATAGCTGCGGGCAATCAAGCGGAAAACGGAATTTGAGCACTTTTAGTCATTGCTGCTAATATAACTAAAAATTTCATTAAAGCTCAATCCTTATCTAAAATATAATAACTATAAAATAAGAAGTTTCATCTTCCTAACCTTGTTATTAAACCAATACTTAATAAAATAGCAACATCCCCAACACGATTCGATAATACAGTTAACATACCAGCGTTAGCAGATTTTTCATTTTGATAAAAAATAACAAGAGCATAAGATACAAGACCTAGCCCGTCCCACCCTAAGAGAATACTAATTAGATTAGGGCTTAAAACCATCATCATCATAGAAAGAACAAAAGCTAACACAAGGTACATAAACCGATTAAAATTTTTGTCTCCATATATATAGCTACCTCTATAATATATTACACTACTTGAAATCAATAAAACAAAAGATATAAATAATATTGAAATTCAATCAAAAATTATAACAAAACAGACAGATGAAGAGTTAAGAGAAATCATCTCCCACTCAACTAAATCCACTACTCCTCTAAAAGCCTTTGTAAGGAATATAAAACCACAAATAAAGGAATTTAAACCTAAAAATACCATCCTAGTAACATGTATGTATATATGTCAAACCATTGTTTATCTGCAGTTTTAACTACTATTTTCTAAACAAATTAAATTCCTCTTACTAAATTAACATTTAAAATAAGTATATTTAAAGGAAACCAGTGTAAAAACAATACTAAATATTCACGAACTTTCCCCGATCTACATGAGTATAACCCAGTGAAAAATACCCCATGCTGACTCAAACTGTACATATAGAGACTATATCTTGCCCTAAAAAAGGATAGAAATGCTAACCCCAATATACTTAAGTTTCTTCAACTCACTAAACTAATAATAAGATTAATTTCACCAAGTAAATTTAAAGAAGGAGGTGCCGCCATGTTTCTCACTCTTAGTAGGAACCACCATAATCCCATTCTTGGTATAAATCTCAGTAACCCCTTACTAATCAAAAGCCTACGGCTGCCCACGCGTTCATATACCATATTAGCCAAACAGAAAAGGCCGGAAGAACATAACCCGTGGCCTACTATTACAACGACTCTTCCTATTAACCCCCACCATCTAAAAACTATTAGACCACACAATACAAGCCTTATATGGACTACTGAAGAATAAGCAATTAAAGACTTTATATCTACCTGGCGCAAACATATTAAGCTCACAATAATTCCCCCTAAAAGCCTCACTCTTACCCATAGTCAAGAAAACTTTATCCTGATTTTCTGAAATAAAACTAAAACCCGGATCAAACCATAACCCCCTAATTTTAATAATACTCCCGCTAAAATTATAGAACCTGCAACAGGAGCTTCAACATGAGCCTTTGGTAGTCACAAATGAAATATATACATAGGTAACTTTACCATGAAAGCCATAATTCTAGAAAAATACCAAATTATACACCCGTAGTCTATGGAGAAAAAAGGTTTACTTAGTAAAATAGTTAATCTTCCTTCCTTAAAACTCAAGTATAATAAAGAACCAAGTAAAGGTAACGACAAAGTTAAAGTATAAAAAAGCATATAAATCCCGGCTTGAATTCGTTCAGGTTGATAGCCTCACCCCAAAATTAAAATTAATGTTGGAATTAAAGATATCTCAAAGCTAATGTAAAACAATAAATAACTTAATGAAGAAAACGTAATTATTAGACTTAGTAGTAAAAATAAATTAACAATAATAAATGTAGAAAAAAACTTGTTATTTTCTTTAACTCTATTTCTAGCAATAAAAATCATATATATAACCCATACACTCAGATAAATTATAATGTAAGAAATATAATCTATACCTAAGTTATATCCTAGTATATATATATATACGTTATGAAAACAATTTACTCCTACCAAGAATCTAATCACACCTAATCCCATCTGGACTAAGTTTCAGTCACTTTTAAATTTTATCAATACAATTACAGGCAATAAAAATTTTAACACTCCAAAACGCTGAACCTTTTAAAATAATCATTTCCATGTCTACGAACAATTAAAACTAATAAAGAGAGGCCTAGAGCACCCTCACAAACCGCTAAGGTTAAAAAGAATAGACCAACATAAATCTCTCTCCCAACTATAGATATATTAATTCTTAATAATCAAAAAATACCAAGCATTATGAACTCAAGACTTAGAAGAGAATTTAATAAATGTTTATGGTAAGAAATAAATCTTCATAAACCACAAAAAATTATACCCAGACAAACAAACATTGTAAATAAATTAAAATTTATCATTAATTTAATCTGTTTTAATAGTTTAAAATTAAAACTTTGGTCTTGTAAACCAATAATGAATTGATTATTCTTAAAACTTCAGAGAAAAAGAAACTCCTTATCTTTAATTCCCAAAATTAATATTTTATTTAAACTATTCTCTGTTATTTTATTATTAACATTACCTTTACTTTTAAGATTATCAATTTTATTTACACAACTTTCTCATCCTTTGGCTATAGGTTTAATTTTACTTGCTCAAACTCTCCTTATTGCTCTCACACTGGGATTATTCAGATTTTCCTTTTGATTTTCTTATATTTTATTTTTAATTTTTTTAGGGGGAATACTGGTATTATTTATCTATGTGGCATCAATTGCTTCTAACGAATCCTTCTCTCCCTCCACATCTTATATTTTTCTCTCCTTAATTTCATTCTTTTTTTGCCTAAGGCTTTTAATTTTAGATCCTATATTAACTCCTAGGTCATCTTCTCTTCCATGGTCTTCAGTCTCGACCGCAACTTATATCCCCCATATTATTAAATGAGTTTATAATTCCCCTTCAATAAGATTTACTATTTTTATTATTTGCTATCTTTTACTCATATTAATCATCGTAGTTAAAATTATTAATCTTTTTAAAGGACCCTTACGATTGACCCAATAATAATGACAACACCTCTGCGAAAATCTCATCCATTATTCAAGATTGCCAACGGCGCTCTAGTAGATATACCGTTACCGAGAAATATTTCCACATTTTGAAACTTTGGCTCACTTCTAGGACTATGTTTAATACTACAAATTCTTACTGGTTTATTTTTAGCTATACATTATACTGCCCATATTAATTTAGCTTTTTCTAGAGTAGTCCACATTTGTCGTGATGTTAATTACGGCTGACTTCTTCGAACTCTTCATGCTAATGGAGCCTCATTCTTTTTTATTTGCCTATATATTCATATTGGCCGTGGAATTTACTTTAGATCTTATATGAACCTTCATGCATGAATGGTTGGGGTTGTTATTTTGTTTATAATTATAGCAACAGCATTTCTAGGATATGTTCTACCATGAGGTCAGATATCATTCTGGGGGGCCACGGTTATTACAAATTTATTTTCGGCAATTCCACTTATTGGAACAGACCTAGTACAATGAATTTGAGGTGGATTCTCTGTAGATAACGCTACCTTAACTCGATTTTTTTCTTTTCACTTTATTTTACCATTTATTGCAGCTGCTTTCTCTCTAATTCACATTTTATTTCTCCATCAAGCAGGAGCTAACAACCCTTTAGGTATTTCTAGACAAATAGATAAAGTACCATTTCACCCCTATTTTACATTTAAAGATATTGTAGGATTCATTGTTATGTTAACAGGACTTATCTTCTTAACTCTATTAACCCCTTACTTCCTAGGTGACCCAGATAACTTTATTCCAGCTAACCCTTTAGTAACGCCTCCTCACATTCAACCAGAATGATACTTTCTTTTTGCTTACGCTATTTTACGTTCTATCCCAAACAAATTAGGAGGAGTTATAGCTCTAGCAGCCTCAGTTGCTATTTTAATAATTCTACCATTCACCCATACTTCAAAGTTTCAGAGACTAGCATTTTATCCACTAAGCCAAATATTGTTTTGAACCTTTGTAGTAATCGTTATGCTTTTAACATGAATTGGAGCTCGACCGGTTGAAGATCCTTATATTATTACAGGCCAAGTACTAACAATTTTATACTTTTCATTCTATATTATCAACCCCTTATTATTAATCTGATGAGATAACATATTAAACTGATTATTTAGTTTAAAGAAAAACAAATGTTTTGAAAGCATAAGATAAGAAAGACTTTCTTAATAATTGATATAGCCAATATACCAATTTAGTTATAGATTATTCTAAAGAAGAACATTTTTAATCCCAAGAAAAAAATTAAATAATTAATCGATATAGGTAAATATATCTTTCAAGCCAGATATATTAACTTATCATAACGGAACCGGGGTAAAGTCCCCCGTACCCAAACGAAGATGAATGCAATTATCACTCTTTTTAAATAAAACAAAACTCTAAACAAACTTCCCCCTAGGAAAAGAATTACAAATAAAACCCTTATAAACAAAATTCTAGCATACTCCGCTATGAAAATTAAAGCAAACCCCCCTGCGCCATACTCAGTGTTGAACCCAGAGACCAATTCTGATTCCCCCTCAGCGAAGTCAAAAGGTGTTCGATTAGTTTCAGCGAGACAAGATCTAAATCAAACTATACTTAAAGGTAGCCCAATAATAACGAATCAAAAGTCACACTGATACTCATTAAATAAATTTAAATTAAACCCGCCTACTAAGACAACAAAAGACAATAGAATTAAAGCCAGCCTTACCTCATAAGAAATAGTTTGGGCAACAGCTCGCAAACTTCCCAGAAGAGAATATTTACAATTTGAGGATCACCCGGCTACTATGGTAGAATAGACTCCTATGCTTAAACAACATAAGAAAAATAAAATACCTAAATCAAACCTCACTAATCCTCCTTCGTATGGTAAAACCACCCAAACCAACAAAGAAATAAATAACCTGAAAACAGGACATATGTAGTAAACAAAAAAATTTGATATAATGGGAACAGTTTGCTCTTTAGTAAATAGCTTTACAGCATCAGAAAAAGGTTGAAGAATACCTATATACCCAACTTTGTTAGGACCTTTACGAATTTGAATATAACCTAAAATTTTACGCTCCAAGAGGGTGACAAAGGCTACACCAACTAAAACACACACGATTAGTACTAAAAAGTTTACAATTTCTACAATAATTAAAGACACAAAACAATTAGGTTCCTATTTGTTTAACTACCTATAGAATTAATCTATTTTAAAGGATCCTAAATCCAACACATATTATCTGCCAAAGTAGTTTTACCAATCTTATAAAATAATTTTAATTATTTAATCCTTTCGTACTAAAACAATTACTACCAAATTAAAAGATAGAAACCAACCTGGCTCACGCCGGTCTGAACTCAAATCATGTAAAAATTTAAAGGTCGAACAGACCTTCTACTATAACTTCTGCAATTATATAGAAATTTTAATTCAACATCGAGGTCGCAAACTTTTCTTTCGATATGGACTCTCAAGAAAAATAACGCTGTTATCCCTAAAGTAACTTAAACTTTTAATCCCTATAGAGGATCATTTACATCGATAACCAGTAATTTTTGTCTTTGTTTTAAACAGTTAACAAACATTTTATCATTGTCGCCCCAACAAAATAAACTCTTTTTACTAAATTATTATATTATAGGAAATTAAATTCAACTTAATAATAAAATTTATCAAGCTTTATAGGGTCTTATCGTCTTTTTAAAGTATTTAAGCCTTTTCACTTAAAAGTTAAATTCAAATATAAAAACAGAGACAGTTATTCTTTTGTTCAACCATTCATACAAGATTCCAATTAAAAAACTAACGATTATGCTACCTTTGCACGGTCAAATTACCGCGGCCCTTTAAATTTATCAGTGGGCAGGCCAGACTTTCTATATCTCCAAACAGACATGTTTTTGATAAACAGGCAAAGAAATTATTTGCCGAGTTCCTTTTCCTTACTTCTTTTTTAATAAAACTTATCCTTTATTTTAATCAATTATTTTACATTATCTATATACTAATAAAATCATTATATTTAATTTTTAATGGTTTAAAATTATTCCCCCATAGGACCAAAAGTATAGAAAAATTTTTAACTTCAACACTTAATACTTAGTTAAAACACTTTATAAATATAGCTACTTTAAAGCCTAATTCAACTATTAATGACAGAATATACTATTTTAAAATTTAATTTGTAAGAAGCTGGTCCCTCCTACATTAAAATTTTGTGTTAAAATACCACAAAAGCATAATTTAATTAATTTTGAGAGAACTAGATATAATAAATTTCGATTGACGTTTCATCTTTAATTTCTAATAAAAGATCTTTTTACTACAAAAACCTACGTTAGAAATTAGCTACATTTATTTCGAGAAATATAAACAAATAATTAATTTATATAAATTTTCTTTGATACACAAAATACAAACATTTAAATCTACTATATAAACACTAGAACTTTTGAACTTTCCTTTCCAGTACTTATTAACTATAGTCATCATAAAAAAATTTCAGTAAAAATTACTTCTTATAACTCATTTAAATTATTTTTCCTTTTATTCAATTAAACTAAGAACAACTGCTAACGAGATCAACATTGTAATTCAAAGTAAACCGATTTGCACGATAATTCTTTTCAATGTAAGTGAAACGCTATTCTAATTTAGCTTTACTTTGGTAATTCTAGATGCACTTTCCAGTACATCTACTATGTTACGACTTATTTCACCTATAAGTGAAAGCGACGGGCGATATGTACATAATTTAGAGCCTATATCTTAAAAGCTTATTAAACTTAAAATACAACCAAGTCCACCTTTATTATAACTTTCAATTCATAAATCCGTATAAAATAATTTATTGTAATTCATTTTAACTTATTTATAAGCTGCACCATGATCTAATTTTTTTAAATTCTTTCATTAAAGTAATTTTTTCTTTTAAAATTACCTGATAATGATGGTATACAAACTAACTTTATTTAAAATAAGCAAGATACTTCGTGGATTATCGATTAAAAAACAAATTCCCCTGGAAAGATTAAATTACCGCCAAATCTTTTAGTTTTTAAGTAAATAACTACTACTAACCGGATTTTTATAATAATTTAAATTTTAATAATAGGGTATCTAATCCTAGTTTTTAATTTAATTTTTTTAGCTTCGATTATAAATTATGAAATTTACATAACAATAAATCAATTTTACCCTTTATTGCTTGTAATTTAATAAATTCATGTAACTATCTAACTAAAACCGAAAAATTTTACTTAACCTTTAAGTATAACCGCAGATGCTGGCACCAAAGTTAACTAGATTTAAACTTTTTTATAATTCATATTTACATACACCAAACTATAATAAAACATGCTGAGATCTTAGCTATTATAATTATATAATTACAGCAAACATTATAGAATATAAAATTCATTATTTAACTACACACAAAATAATTTTCATGCAATCTCAAAAATATTATAAAATGACAAACCAAGATCAAATATTACTATACTTAAGTTTATCGTTATACTATCAAAAAAAATTTTTTAGACGCGTGTACTATTATAAGATAATTTATATATGGCACTTATATAATAATATATGTATATATATCTCTAAATTGTATGTCCACGTATAATTACCCTTTTATACATAAACGTGAAAGATATCTCAAAAGAAGAATATAGAACATAAAAAATAAAAACCTGAAAGAAAAGTGCATAAATACAATAAGACTTAAATTAAAGTGAAAATCCCATACAAGGAATATCAAGAGATACGGGGTATCTCGAATTAATATTAGGTAAAAAACAATCATGCAAAGTTAACATGAGCACTAATAACTTTCGTTCTAACCTTCTCTCTCCTGGAGAAAGAACGAAAGAGTTATTGGCTCATGTTAAAACATCTCTTTCCCAAATAAATTATATAATATGATTTAATATAAGAGAAAACTATGAATTATATTAAAAGCTAAAATTATAAAAATAATATAGCATATATATATATAATAAACAATCAATAAAATAACTACCCCCCTCTAGTAAACTTTTTATATTTTGGTTATTTAAGATATTCGATTGGGTTATTTAATCAAATATTTAATAATAATTATTATTTAATTATACTATTTTATTTTTAAAGCTTTAAATTTATTTATCTTTGTTTTAACGTGATTAAATATATTCATTATTTACATTAAATACTTAGGTAGGTTTAACAACAATTATTTACAAACACATTGATGTTAAGTGTACTCCACTGTTCTCGTAATTAATATAGTGCCTGATTAAAAGGGTAGCACTGATACAGCTAATTATGTAATTTTTTTTACCTATATTAAACGTAATGGAATTGCACCATTTCCTCAAAGATCAAAACTTTTTATGCACTTTACATCAACGTATAAATTATAAAAAGATAAGCTAAATTTAAGCTAATGGGCTCATACCCCGTAAATGAAAGTAAAATCTCTCTCTTTTTAATTTTATTTCCTTTTTCTTATTTAATGTTTTTGTTTTTCTTAATTATAGGTGTATTAATTTCCATCTCATCGTCATCTTGGTTTGGTGTTTGAATTGGGCTAGAGCTTAATCTCATATCTTTTATTCCTATCATCTCACTCAAAATAAATCCTTACTTTTCCGAAGCAGCCCTTAAATATTTTCTAATTCAAGCCATAGGATCAGCTCTATTAATTTCTTCAAGGTTTTTATTTTTATCTTTAACATTTACTAGACTTTTTCTAATTTTATTTTCTCTATTGTTAAAGATAGGAAGGGCACCATTCCATTTTTGATTCCCCCAAGTAATGGAAGGACTATTATGACCTCAAGTTTTTTTACTATCCTCCATTCAAAAAATTGCCCCCCTTACTTTGATTTCCTACTTAATAATTTCAGAGCCCCTAAATAAACTAGTTATGCTTTCAGCTATTTTTTCTGCTATAATTGGAGCTCTAGGGGGGATCAATTTAATACCCCTTCGAAAGATTATTGCATTTTCATCGATTAATCACTTATCTTGAATATTAATTGCGATTTCTGTAAGAGATACATTCTGATTGTTTTATTTCTTTTTATACACCTTCATTCTTCTTTCTATTACTTCGATGTTCCACAAACTTCAAACCTTCACCATTTCAAGCCTGATTAAGTCAAACCCGACTACTTACTTATTTCCTCTATTAATCTCGTTTAATTTTTTCTCGTTAAGAGGATTGCCCCCATTTACAGGATTTGTTCCTAAATGAATATTAATTCAGGTTATACTCAATCAAGCGCTTTATGTACCCCTCTTTTTCCTCCTTCTTTCCGCTTTAATTACCCTCTACTTTTACTTACGAATTATCATCCCCTTTATTGTTATCTTAAACCCTATAATAAGATTCAACAAAACATTAAAATCAGTAGGCACGACCTCTCCTTCAGTAATAATTTCAACATCATTTAACTTTTTAGGAATTCTTTTTCCCGTTTACTCTATTTTATTATAGAATTTTAAGTTATCCAAACTAAAAGCCTTCAAAGTTTTAAAAAAAAGTACAAATCTTTTAAATTCTATAAAATCCTAGTGACTTTCATACACATCTTTAAACTTGCAATTTAATGTTATCTATTATACTATAGGATTTAATAAAGAAGTTTTTACTTGTCTTTAGATTTACAATCTACCGCTTACTCCTCAGCCACTTTATCT